ATAGTGCTTCGAAGTCATTCAAATTTTTATAATTTGAAAAAAGAATCTTTACAAATTACATTTCTAATTAGTAACTTTTATTAATATAGATTTTTTTGTTTTCTTCTTATTAATTATTTTATTTTATATTTGGTTCGGATAAAAAAAAATGAAGTCGATCCAAAATGAAAAGGAGGTTCATGGCCAAGGGTAAAGATATAAGAATTCTAGTGATTTTGGAATGTACCTGTTGTGTTAGAAAGGGTGTCAATAAAGAATCGACGGGCATTTCCAGATATATTACTCAAAAGAATCGACACAATACACCCAATCGATTAGAATTGAGAAAATTTTGTCTCTATTGTCAAAAGTATACAATTCACGGTGAAATAAAGAAATAGATGGAACAGAATGCGTGTGTGATTTTTTCAAGTAGCGGGACTTAACATAACATTAACATATATACAATACAAACCAAATCCTCTTTTGGTCGGATTTTCAATGAAGAATAAAAAAAAAAGATAATTGTATTTTCTATATTATTTTATATATAAGGGATAAACAAACAAGGGATAAGCAAACCATGGATAAATCCAAACAACTTTTTCGTAAATCCAAGCGATCTTTTCGTAGGCGTTTACCCCCAATTGGATCGGGGGATCGAATCGATTATAGAAACATGAGTTTAATTAGTCGATTTATTAGTGAACAAGGTAAAATCTTATCTAGACGGGTGAATAGGTTGACCTTGAAACAACAACGATTAATTACTATTGCTATAAAACAAGCTCGTATTTTATCTTCGTTACCTTTTCGTAATAATGAGAAACAATTTGATAGAGTGGAGTCGATCCCTAGAACTACTAGTCCTAGAACCAAAAATAAATAGATAGACTCTTCAAAACTCCAATCGGAACTCAAGCTCAGATTAATGTTTTGCTCGAAAAACCTAGAATCTATAATCCAGATTGGATTCTTGTGTTATAAAAAAGAAAAAATGGGGAAGCAATCTTTTTTTCTTAAAAGATGTTCGTTTATTCCTACTACTCAAATCTTCATTTCTTTTTCTTCTATCTTCCCGGAGTCCATTCTCCGGGAAATTATGTTTCAATCATTCTTGTTTCTTGTATAGTAGATTCTATTAAGATTCTTTTCTTCCTTTATTTGATTTTTATTTTTGATTGATTATTTTATTGAAAATCATATCAAAACAATTCTTATTTGATAGGGCTATTTGCGCAAGTATTTTACGATTCAGAAGCAATTGTCTCTTGTACAGATTGTGTATGAGTTTGCTATAACTATAGAATACCATTTCCTCGCGAGTTACTGCATTTATACGAGTGATCCACAAACGACGAAAATCTCTCTTTTTCCTGCTCCTATCTCGATGAGAGGAAACCAAAGCTCTCATTCTTTGTTGAGTAGTCGTTCGAGTAAGTCTTGAATGAGCCCCTATAAAGGTTGATGCAAATAAACGAATTTTTTTTCGACGTCTCCGAGCTGTATATCCTCGTTTAACTCTGGTCATTGAATCAAATGAAACTCTCTTGAATAACTAATTGATTTCTCTTCTTTCAGTCACCCTTTTCCTCCGGTCGATTAATAACAAAACGGATTATTCCGATATATAAACTATAAATTCCAATGGCTTTTGCTACTATGACCTTCCCGACCACGATTTTTTTATTCCAGGTATCTCGAAAATGTTACTAAATAAAAAAGAATAGTGGGTTCCCTCGTTTCTATGGCAACTTATAAAACGGTGAGGTCCTCTCTATACACCGGAGCCTCTTATTTCATTTCATCAAATTTTATTGTGAACTTGTATAGTTCACACTCTTTGGCTCTACCTATCTATTTTTCAATTAGAATTATTTTTTCAATTCTAATTAGCTAATTAGAAAGTAATAGATAGTCCTTTTCACAAAAAAGCTATCCATACAGTGACGGCATTTAATTCTGAAAGTTGGCTGGGTAGCTAACCCTGTTAGTCCGTTTTTTCAAGAATAGTAACATAACCTTTTTGCTTCTTATAAATTGATTTCCTCCGCTTAATGGATAACTTTTTGCTACCAATGGAGAATTTATTCTCATTTCAAACGGAGTGATTGGATTTACACCAATAGAAACCATAAATTCCATAACATAAACATAATAGGTCAATGATAGATCTTCATTTTTAGATATTATAAAATAGTCAATTAAATGTCCGTCTTCCACTCTATCTATCCTATTCATTGGTAGTGGTCGTAAATAATTTTTTTTTCATTTCTTCAAACTCATGATCTGAACTAAACGAGTCGCACATACACCCTAGTACATGTTCCTCGACGCTGAGGACATCCTCGAAGAGCGGGAGATTTCGTGACATTTCTTATCGGCTGTCTTGCGTTTCTAATAAGTTGTTTAATGGTTGGCATGTCGTGTCTATAGAATCTCATTCTAGAGAAAATAGAGCGGGTTGGCTTAGATCGATCTTAACCTGATGGTTGATGATTATGAATGATTTCTATTCAATATCAAATCACGGAAAATTCAAATTTGTAAACGGAATTCTATATTTATACGAAATCCTCAGCATTTTCATTTTCGACCGCTACAAGATCAACGATGCCATGAGCTTGGGCTTCTGTTGCTGACATAAAAACATCCCTTTCCATATCTTCGGATATAACCCATAAAGGGTTGCCCGTTCTTTGTACATAAACTTTTGTGAGGGTTTCGCGAAGCTTCAATAGTTCTTCTGCTTCCAGGATAAATTCCCCTGCCTGTGCCTCATAAAAAGAACTAGCAGGTTGGTGAATCATAACCCTGATGATATTGATATAACATCATGAACGGTTCTTCTATCTCTATCTTGCATGATTGAGTTCAAGTAAGGGGAAAGATAAAAAAAACATAGAATTAAACAACCGTACGGGCATCTTTTGTACATTGCATACGGCTCTGCAATGAAATTTATTTTTCGATATAAGAAATTCTATCGAAAAAAAAAAAATAAATAGAACCCATCCGATCCAAATCGTTAAATGATCCATTTACCACCCTTCCTTTTGTAGTAAAAAAAATACTATGATGGTTCTGTTGCTTTATATATTTATCTCATCTGTGGTTTAGCAATCCCAAAGTTTCTTTTTTATACGATCCAAGAAGGAGAAAATTATTTTTTTTTCCATTTTTTGACTCTTTTTCTCATAACAAAAAGATAAGAAAGAGACTTCTGGTGTGGAAGAAAAATGGTTTGTGACGCTGAAATTTACTCTTGACACATAAGATCAAATTGGGAATAACCCTTATTTCATACTACTATCTCGATACAAAAATCTCATGTTATAAAAAAACAATAATGTTTGTTCATATCGAACTCGAAGTGCCATGCTATTATTACTTATTCTTTATTTTATTTTTTTATTTGATTCATATTTGATACAGCGAAGGCATAGTCTTCTTTTTTTCTCATCTCAAATAAAAACTCATTGGCGCCAAGCGTGAGGGAATGCTAGACGTTTGGTAATTTCTCCTCCGACCAGAATGAAAGATCCCATTGAAGCGGCTAATCCCATGCATATTGTATGTACATCCGGTGACACAAATTGCATAGTATCATAAATGGATATTCCTGGTATTACCCATCCGCCTGGAGAGTTTATAAACAAATAAAGATCCCTAGTATCATCTTCTATGCTTAGATATACCATGATACCAACAAGTTGATTCGAGATCTCGCTATCAACCTCTTGGCCTAAAAAAAGTAATCTTTCTCGATGAAGTCGGTTGATTAGGGCAAAATTTTATCCCTGAAGAACCGTACATGCACCTTTGGATGCATACGGTTCGAAAGAATTGCGAAAAAAAAATCAATGTGTTGATTCCAGTCCTATTTCTTTTTTTTAATTGGCCCCCTTCTCTATATTCTATAATGTAAATGTAGAAAATAAAAAAAAAATTTTTGAACTTATTGAACTAACTTCTTATTGATGTATTCTTTCATCGAAATTCAAATAACGATGTAATTTTCTTGTTCCTGAATGGGCCCTTTTAATTCTTTTAGGTTCTTGTTCTACTCCGGGGGAAGATTTGCCCGAATTACATTTGCGCATATAGAGCAAATGATTTCAGTACCACTTCTTTTTTTTTAATTCGTTTCATACCTTTCCCTAAACTATTCAATGTATTCATCATACTACTCCAAAGGAGTAGTAAATTTTATATTATCCCTATAGTAAGTATAATAATAGCCTATGATATAAGCGGTAATCGTGTAATGTAATCGTGTAATAATATATTACATATAATATATTATATTATAGTTCTATTTTAGTAAGTTAGATTCTATTTCTATTACTACATTTACATTCCCATTCTATTACTTTACTCTTACCATTTATTCTCTGAACGGAGCCTGGATACTTTATTTTCTCAGTTCAAGTAAACCATCAATTATTCTAATTGATAATATGGATCCCCAATAGGAATTATTGTGTTTCACGCTCCGAATTATTGATGGTTAAATCAATACAATATGTAATATATATCTATTGGATTGGGCGAAACATAGAATACTCGATCGGGGGAGATAACGGGGAAATACCATATGACCAATATGTCTGACAAGTCGCACTATACGTCAACCCAAACTGCATCCTCCTCTCCAGGATTCCGAAAAGGTACTTTTGGAACACCAATGGGCATTAAAATAAAGAAAAAATGAAGTACTATACTTTACTTTAATATGGAAACGTAACAATGGCTTTATTGTCTTTATTCTTTTTTATTTATTTTATCTTTTCAAATTATATATATTTTTTTTATTAGAATATACATCGAAATTAGTATCGAAATTAGAAGTGAGAATAGAAATTTTTATCTTTTTATATCTTCTCATATTATATTATCTATATTATATAAAAATTATATAAAAAGATGATAAAATATTCTATTAGATAAATAACTATATAATATATAAAAAAAAACTGAATATTATTCATTCTTATATTCTTTCTTATATTCTAATATCTAATAGAATATTTTATCATTATATAGATAGAATTTAGAATTATAGTATATATAAGTATATATAGGAAGACAGAATGAATAAATAAAAATTGGAACGAATGGGATCGATTGGATCGGCCTATTGTTCGAATGATTTCAAATGATAAACAAGTATCTATGCACTCTTTCCCATAAAAACCTCCCATTGCGTATTGGTACTTATCGGGTATAGAATAAGATCTGTTTCTCTTTGTTATTATGAATAAAAGAAAGGAATACAGATCAATATTAATCCTTTCCTATACAAAATATACCGAATAGGTGAAGTACGTTAAGTACACGGTCTAGTCTTTTCCAATGCGATAAAGTTACATAATGTCTATTTATTTTTCAGAAAGGGGTATTTACATGGGTTTGCCTTGGTATCGTGTTCATACTGTTGTATTGAATGATCCCGGTCGATTGCTTTCTGTCCATATAATGCATACAGCTCTAGTTTCTGGTTGGGCTGGCTCGATGGCTCTATATGAATTAGCGGTTTTTGATCCCTCTGACCCTGTTCTTGATCCAATGTGGAGACAAGGCATGTTCGTTATACCCTTCATGACTCGTTTAGGAATAACCAATTCGTGGGGGGGTTGGAGTATTTCAGGAGGAACTATAACGAATCCAGGCATTTGGAGTTATGAAGGTGTGGCAGGGGCACATATTTTGTTTTCTGGCTTGTGCTTCTTGGCAGCTATCTGGCATTGGGTTTATTGGGACCTAGAAATATTCTCTGATGAACGTACGGGAAAACCTTCTTTAGATTTGCCCAAGATCTTTGGAATTCATTTATTTCTATCGGGAGTGGCTTGCTTTAGCTTTGGCGCATTTCATGTAACAGGCTTATATGGTCCTGGAATATGGGTGTCTGATCCTTATGGACTAACTGGAAAAGTACAATCTGTAAATCCAGCGTGGGGTGCGGAAGGGTTTGATCCTTTTGTTCCGGGGGGAATAGCTTCTCATCATATTGCAGCAGGTACATTGGGCATATTAGCAGGTCTATTCCATCTTAGTGTCCGTCCGCCTCAACGTCTATATAAAGGATTACGCATGGGTAATATTGAAACTGTGCTTTCCAGCAGTATTGCTGCTGTTTTTTTTGCAGCTTTCATTGTTGCTGGAACTATGTGGTATGGTTCAGCAACTACCCCAATCGAATTATTTGGCCCCACTCGTTATCAGTGGGATCAGGGGTACTTCCAGCAAGAAATATATCGAAGAGTTGGGGCCGGACTAGCCGAAAATCTGAGTTTATCGGAAGCTTGGTCTAAAATTCCCGAAAAATTAGCTTTTTACGATTATATTGGTAATAATCCAGCGAAAGGGGGATTATTCAGAGCAGGTTCAATGGATAGCGGGGATGGAATAGCTGTTGGGTGGTTAGGGCACCCCGTATTTAGAGATAAAGAAGGGCGCGAACTCTTTGTACGTCGTATGCCTACTTTTTTTGAAACATTTCCGGTAGTTTTGATAGATGGAGACGGAATTGTGAGGGCCGATGTTCCTTTTAGAAGGGCAGAATCCAAGTATAGTGTTGAACAAGTAGGGGTAACTGTTGAATTCTATGGTGGCGAACTCAATGGAATCATTTATAGTGATCCTGCAACTGTTAAAAAATATGCTAGACGCGCCCAATTAGGTGAAATTTTTGAATTAGACCGGGCTACTTTGAAATCCGATGGTGTTTTTCGTAGCAGTCCAAGGGGTTGGTTCACTTTTGGACACGCTACGTTTGCTTTGCTTTTCTTTTTCGGACACATTTGGCACGGTGCCAGAACCTTGTTCAGAGATGTTTTTGCCGGTATTGATCCAGATTTGGATGCTCAAGTAGAATTTGGAGCATTCCAAAAACTCGGAGATCCAACTACAAGGAGACAAGCAGTCTGATACAAAATGACTTTGTTATCTTTTACCTCTCTTTTTTTTTTTTTATTTTATTATAGTTAGAAGATTTAGATAGAGTCTTTCTATTTCTAATTTAGCTATTTCTAATTTAGTAATTTATACTAATTTATTAATTTATATAATGAAGCTAGAATTTATATTTTCGATATTAATTGAATCTATTATCTATTTCATATTCAATATTTTTTAATATTTATAATAGAAGATATTAGAATAATATTGAAAAATGAGAGATAGAATCTATTGAATAGTAATAATAATTGACTATACTATATAGTATATATAGTAATAGTATATATAGTAAGACTCACTATCTCACTATAGAATATATAGTTATATACTAATATAGTCTCTTTATATATAGAGAATCTGGTAATAGTAAATTGAGTAAATTATCAATTGAAATTTACAATTTATTTAGTAAATGATCCAAAATGAATAGGTGTGGAAGCTATAATTGTAAACCACGATCGAATCTATGGAAGCATTGGTTTATACATTCCTCTTAGTTTCGACTTTAGGGATAATATTTTTCGCTATCTTTTTTCGAGAACCACCTAAAGTTCCAACTAAAAAAATAAAATGATTTTTCATTATTTACATTGAAGTAACGAGCCCCCCATATTCATATTGGGGGGCTCGTTACTTCAACTAGTCCCCATGTTCTTCGAAGGGATCTCTTAATTTTTGAGAGGGTTGCCCAAAAGCAGTATATAAGGCGTACCCAGTAAAGCTTACAAGTAAACCGGATATGGAGATGGCGACTAGGGTTGCTGTTTCCATTTTTTTTTTTCGAAAATTTCAAGATCACAATGGATCGCGATAATGCCGTTTATTTATAACTACAACGAAATGGTATACAAAGTCAACAGATTACAACCCATGATGAAAGAGGATTTATGGCTACAAAAACCGTTGAGAGTAGTTCGAAATCTGGGCCAAGACGAACTGGCGTAGGGAGTTTATTGAAACCATTGAATTCGGAATATGGAAAAGTAGCTCCAGGATGGGGGACTACACCACTTATGGGAGTCGCAATGGCTCTATTTGCAATATTTCTATCTATTATTTTGGAAATTTATAATTCATCCGTTTTACTGGATGGAATTTCAATGAATTAGTTCATAAAAACTAGGACTTCCTGGTTTTTTAATCAAAAAAGATTATTTTACTTAGACTTACTTAATGCTTAAAATACTTAATACTTCAACTTAAGATTACTTAAGACTTGGATTTATAGACCATTCTGGTAGTTCGATCGTGAAATTTATTTGTTTCGATATTTCATTTCCGGAATATGAGCGTGTGACTTGTTATAATTGATCCTATTGATAATACAGAGAATGGATCTGTCATCTCTATCAAGATGATTCTACTTCGTCAGATATTTATTCTAGTCTCTGGAGCACGGACTATATAGAATAGATAAAGAAAATAAATATTTGAACTATGATTCATACCTATTATTCAGATCTCGCAACCGGACTAAAAAAAAAGGGGGGGGGGAAATAGGTCTTTTCTAAATAAAATAAAACAATTTTTTTCTTTTGACCGAAAGAAAACTCTTTCTCTAGATTTTATTGAGTCATTACATTCATTGAATTAAGTGATGATCAAATGGTTTTTACTCAGAGAACCTTTGAGTTTAGCTTCGGCTTTCTTAAATCATCGTGGTTCTAGTATGAATCTGAGGTTTCAATTGATTCATAGGGTCTCAACAAGAGAATTCCTAAAAAAAAAAAAAAAAAAATAGGTAAGAGAAGATTCAAAAGGCCTGTCACGATTCACATAAATAAAGACGGATGAGCCAACTTGAGATTTTATTTCTTGGCATTATCATCACAAAGAAGAGATTCCGAATTTTTCTTACTTCGCTTCGTATCTTTGGGTCAAATCGAGTCAAGAGGTTAAGCTCCAAGAAGTTGAAAACTATCTATTCTATATCCGTTGAAACCAGTATTTGTGTGTTTTGCCTTGAGCCGTACGAGATGAAATTCTCATATACGTCTCTCGGAGGGGGAATCTTTATTGGATTACCTATCTCAATAAAGTATATGATTGGTTCGAGGAACGTCTCGAGATTCAAGCGATTGCAGATGATATAACCAGTAAATATGTTCCTCCTCATGTCAACATATTTTATTGTCTAGGGGGGATTACGCTTACTTGTTTTTTAGTACAAGTAGCTACGGGTTTTGCTATGACCTTTTACTATCGTCCAACCGTCACAGAGGCTTTTTCCTCTGTTCAATACATAATGACTGAAGCCAACTTTGGTTGGTTAATTCGATCAGTTCATCGATGGTCAGCAAGTATGATGGTTCTAATGATGATCTTACACGTATTTCGTGTGTATCTTACGGGTGGGTTTAAAAAACCCCGCGAATTAACTTGGGTTACAGGGGTAGTTCTGGCTGTATTGACCGCATCTTTTGGCGTAACTGGTTATTCCTTACCTCGGGATCAAATTGGCTATTGGGCAGTCAAAATTGTAACAGGCGTGCCTGAGGCTATTCCTATAATAGGATCACCTTTGGTAGAATTATTACGTGGAAGTGCCAGTGTGGGCCAATCCACTTTGACTCGTTTTTATAGTTTACATACTTTTGTATTGCCTCTTCTTACTGCCATATTTATGTTAATGCACTTTCCAATGATACGTAAGCAAGGTATTTCGGGTCCTTTATAGAGAAGACATATCATATATATTTGTAATTTATCATATCGGGGAGGAACAAGAGTATTTCATTGCTACAAATATGGATTATTGAAAAATAAGGCATATTATTTGGATACTTCTCTTCAATTTTTAAGTATTTTCTTGTTTATTTGATACGAATAGTTGAAGTATATTTTCCTAAAAGAGGATGGATTATGGGAGTGTGTGACTTGAACTATTGATTGGTCCATGCAGATATATGATTTTATCTGCCACGTTGGAATTTACAACCCGATGTGTCTCCGCATCCAACCATCACGTAAGTCCCTTTATGTAGCATAGGATAGGCTGGTTCGCTTGAGGAGAATCTTTTCTATGATCATACTCGAATCATGCAATGCATCAAAAGGC